CCGATGCGAGAGGCAGAAAGTAACCTCATAAAAAAAAAAGGCAGGTTTTTTCTTTTTTCAAAAAGGAATTGGGCTTCTCTAAAGCACCTTCCCTCTCACTTGCTACAACCGAAAGGGGGCTTTTTTGCATGTTAGCGCCTCTCTCTAGTGCCCATTGATCCAAATCCTAAGCTTGGGAATGAATCCCACTTCGTTGTCTTTCTCTTTCTCCCCTACTACTATCGGTATCGCGGCTTAAAAGCTCCTAGAGAGAAGGGTGTCCGTGTCCTTTTCTTTTTACCCCTAGACCTTATCCTTACAGTCCCTTTCGACGCTCTCCTTTCACTCTTTTCCCTTACTTCGACCGATGTCCGCCTTCCCTAATGACTTTCCTGTTGTGCACAGTTGCTCTTAGGTAGCTATTGAATCAGCTGCTCTTGGTGCTTGAGTAAGGGAAGTCCGTGGAAAGTATTCGATTAGTGAGAGTCGGTAACTCTTAGATGTAGCGCCCTAGGTGGGAGTAGCCAAGGTCTTTCAGTCCAGCGAGCTGATGTCCTTTCGAAGGTAAGGCAGTCAGCAAACCAGGGAAGCAACTTACTCTGTTCAATGGCATGAAGGAAGTAGGGTAAGGCATTCTTCGGAATCTAGTAAACTAGTAAATAAGTAAGCATGAAGCTTTGGCATAAGGGTTCACCAGGTGCAGATCGTGAGTAAACCGAAGATCCATACCCATTTAGTGATGCGGAGCAAGGTCTGCTGTCATCTCTCACTATACACCTTGCTCAGATGGGCGGATGGGAATAATGCTTTCTTCCCTCGCAGCTGGTCTAGGGGCTGGCCAAACCAAGCCTTCGATGCGGAAAGCAAGCCAATCTGTGAGTCATTCCAAAAAGTGGTGAAAGGAAAGGGCTGTGCCCTTCTTCTTCAGGTATGAACCAGCAAGACAGATTAGAGCCTATTTTCTTGTTTTCGCCCCTGTTTGTAAGACCAACTAGCGCACTCGCATCTCTCTCTTGTGAAGCGTGAACCTTTCCTATAGATGAGTTAAGATAGAAAGATATCCGTTAATGTGTGTTTTCTTTAGCGGCTTTTCTCCTCAAGCTCTTCCATTGGAGCTAGCTATAGAACGCACTTTCTTTTTCTATACTTTATTTACTTACTATAGAGGCGGGGGAACCTGCCAGATCTTCCGCGAGGATCAATCACAACTACTCCAGCTCCTCCACCCTGTACCCATCTTGCTCTTGATGCATAGCGGACCCATCCAATTCCAAAGTCCACGATCCTTCTTCAATCATACACACTTCTTCAATCTCTTCTTCCTTTAGGTTCCAATCCCATGTCTTCTCTTCCTCGAAGATCACATCTCTCTTCCCGGTTGTATAACAACTAGCCTTTTGAGCTTGAATCGTAGCCGATGAATATGAGCTTCTCACTTCTGTCATCCAACTTGGTTCTCTTTTGTTCTGGAACATGCATGTATGCGATACTCCCAAAGACTCGTAGGTGAGAGATGTTTGGCTTGTGACCACTCCATGCTTTTTGTGGAGTCATATTCCATATACTTCTTGTTGGAGAACGATTTCTTAGATAGACTGCACAAGCTACAGCTTTGGCCCAAAACTCCTGAGGCATTCTCTTGCTCTTCAACATGCTTCGTGCCATATCAAGAATTGTCCTGTTCTTGCCTTCCGCAACTCCATTTTGTTGAGTTTACCCTCAGAAAAGTAAATCATTCCCCCCATTATCAAAGGATACCTTCATCACTTCCTTTCCCAAGGCTAGCTAGCAATCTATCTGTGAGTAAGCAAACTAGTGAGATCTCAAGGGTGCTCTGTTTCGTGGGTGCATTTCTTTTGTTTCATTTTCCTTGAATGAAAAGGGATTTCTTGCCCAAGGTTTTCTCCCTAAATGCCCGCACTAGTCTCAGGGACATGCCCATTGAAGCGTGCCACTCCATTCAGACAGGGAAAGACATTTAGTTAAGGGTGCTTTACAACACTTTCACTTCTTTTTCCGTTGGGCGGAGTCAAGTGACCTCTTCACTCTACTCATGTTGATGTATCTGCTTCCTATCCCTTGAGATAGTGCCTACACGGTATAATTATTCCTAAGAAGCCGAGCAAACGTAGCTCCTATTTCGGTTAACGAGTTGGTACTGCATAAAAGAGTATGGATTTCTTAATATAAGGTTGTCTAGTTTCTAACTAATTAGCTCTCGACGAACCACCTTATCCCTTTAAGGTAGGTGCTGTGCTGTTCCGGGAGTCTCACTTAGTGAACGTAGTTAGAAAAGAGAGTTTTCCATCATGTTTCTGGAATTGCATATCCCATAGTAAGGAGTTCTTCTATTGAATGAGGTCTTTCTAGTTTGAGCTCATGAACGGTCACTGGCTTAATAATATAAACCCCAGCTAGCTTCTTTGCCAATTAGCTACCTTCCCTTACCCCTTACATATAGGCTGGTTACGCAATTTCTTTGTCCTTCTGACAATGCGTCTAGTCCTGTGCCTTCAACCTG